CTGAGAATTATGAATTGGCTAGGTGTAAATAGCCCCGGGGCTATTTACAAGGGATTATATCGGATCTATGCCGAGATATTGACGGGGAATCCTCAAATATTTGAGAATGTGATACGATGAGATATAATGAAATAGAAACAAAGACAGGGAACGAGTTACCTACTCCTAATGGTCAAAGCGAGCCCTTTCATTCAATTGTTCATTCTTTCATGAAGAATGAAAGAAATCTCCCCAAGTAGGATTCGAACCTACGACCAGTCAGTTAACAGCCAACCGCTCTACCACTGAGCTACTGAGGAACAACGGGAGTTGAACTCTATGGGGTCGAATCTCCCGTTCTCAACCCATGAACAATATGAGTACGAAGCTTCCTTCGTAACTCCAGGAACTTCTTCGTAGTGGCTCCGTTCCATGCCTCATTTCATAGGGAACATCAATGTGGCTCTATTTCATTATATTCCATCTATATCCCAATTCCATGAATTTAATTGTATATAATTGTATATATGAATATATCGAAGTATATCTAGTCTCTATCTATAGATATTTGTATATAGTATATATGAATATATCGAAGTATATCTAAGTATATCTGTCTCTATCTATAGATATTTGTATATAGTATATATGAATATATCGAAGTATATCTAAGTATATCTGTCTCTATCTATAGATATTTATATAGAATAGATATCTAAATCTAAATTCCACATCCATGAATTTCATTGTATATGTGATTGTATATATGAATATATCTATAAGTATATGAATATATCTATAAGTATATCTAAGTATATCTGTCTCTATCTATAGAGATATATATAGAATAGATATATAGATAATAAAACTATAAATGATTAAATGATCATCATTTATCATATATAAGATCATAGATCATATCTATAATATATAAAATGATCACGTATAAATTAAATATAAAACCATAGGAGGTTTGTAATGATTTTTCTTTTTTTTATTTTACGTTCTAAATCTTTTCAGTCTTTGATACTAGGTTTGTGGAGCAAAATAATCAATTCGGTCGTTGTGCTCGGGCTATATTATGGATTTCTTACCATATTCTCCATAGGGCCCTCTTATATCCTCATTCTACGAGCTCGGGTTATGGAAGAAGGAACCGAGAGGGAGGTAGCAGCGACAACTGGTTTTCTTGTAGGACAGCTCATGATGTTCATATCGATCTATTATCCGCCTCTGTATTTAGCATTGGGCCGACCTTATACAATAACTTTCCTAGGTCTACCATATCTTTTTTTTAATTTCTTCTGGTACGATGATGATTATGATCATTATGATTATGGATTCACTACCAGAAATTTAATGCGTGATCTTAGCATTCAATGTGTATTCCTGAATAATCTAATTTTTAAATTACTCAACCATTATCTTTTACCAAGTTCCGCGTTAACCAGATTAGTCAACATTTATATGTTTCGGTGCAACAACAAGATGTTATTTTTAACAAGTAGCTTTGTTGGTTGGTTAATTGGTTTCATTTTATTTAGGAAATGGGTTGGATTAGTATTATTCTGGATACGGCAATATCATTATTTTCGATATAAGGGGAATAGGTATCGTCTGTTAGAATTGAGAGAGTCTATGGATGGATTCTTTAGTATTCTCTTATTTATCACCTGTGTATACTATTTAGGCAGAGCGCCGTACCCCATTTTCACTAGGGAACTGAACGATAAAACAATCCCAAAATCAAAAACGGAAGAAACGGAAGAAGGGGGAGAGGATGAATTTCACTTTCAAAGGGCACACTATAAAGATAGCCCAGTTTACAATATCGATCCCTATAAATATTCGAATCCGGAATGGGAAAGACTGAAAGAAGAGGAAGAGAACAGTTATTCGTCTTTGTGGTTTGAAAATACTTTGATCACTTTTTTGTTCGATTATCAAAAATGGTATCATCCATTACGATATATAAACAATTTTCACTTGGAAAATGCTTTACGCAATGAAATGTCACAATTTTTCTTTTCTACATGTCCAAGTGATGGGAAACAAAGAATATCCTTTACATATCCGCCCAGTTTATCGACTTTTTCAGAAATTCTAGAACAAAGAAGTTTGGACATCAGAGAGAAACTAGATGAAGAAGATCTTTATAATTCTTGGATTTATACCAATGAAAGAAAAAAGTGCAATTTGAACAATGAATTGAGAAGTCGAATCCAAATTTTAGAAAAAAACGAGGGATCTCCTAATCTAGATATACTTGAAAAAAGAGCCATATTATCCGATGATATTAGTGAAATAAAATGCTTGCCAAAAGCATATGATCCTTTTTGTGACGGAATATATCGAGGAACGATAAAAAAATTCGATTCACGGGAAATCATGAATAATTTAATCACTTATACTTATACAGATAGAAAAGATACAGATACAGAAGATACAGAATCTTTAGCAGAAACTTTTCGGGTAAATAAGATTCATGATCGATTTTTTAAAGATTACTTTAATGCCGCTTTAGAAATCCACCGTCAATTATTTCCGAATTCAATAGAAGATTTACGTCAAATTAACATACAAGAAATACAAGAAATAAATGAAATTGACATACAAGAAATACAAGAAATAAATGAAATTGACATACAAGAAATACAAGAAGAAATACAAGAAATACAAGAAATAAATGAAGAAAAAGTCAATAAAAAGGTTCCTCGGTGGCCACACAGATTAAGTGATGATTTGGCGGAAAAAGAGGATGAAGAAGAGGATAAAGATGAAAATGAAGATGAAGATGAAGATGAAGATGAAGATGAAGATGACGATGACGTTAAAGATGCAGATGAAAGAAAAGTGAAGAGAGAAGATGCTGATATTTATCCAAGAAGATCCATCCAGGTGATAATTTATAAAGATACTGAGAAGAAGAAAAATAAAAATCAAGATCCGGTTTCAAATATAAAGGATACTAGTAAAAATGATAATCCGGCGCAAATGAAAGAGGAAGAGGAAGAGGAAGAGGAAGAGGAAGAGGTGGAGTTGCCGGTGAAAATGGAAGAGGAAGAGGAAGAGGAAGAGGAAGAGGAAGAGGAAGAGGTGGAGTTGCCGGTGAAAATGGAAGAGGTGGAATTGATAAATTACTTCGAACAACCAGATTTTCGCCGCAATCTAATCAAAGGAACCATACGTGCTCAAAGACGTAAAACAATTATTGGGGACCTCTTTCAAGTCAATGTACATTCCATGTTTTTTTTAGATCGGACAGACTATTTGTCTTTTCTTGATGTCATCAATGGAATCAAGAATCGTCTTTTTAGGAATTGTAAGATTATTTTTGGGAATTGGATGGGGAGAAAACGAGAATCAGAATGGAAAATTTCCGATTTTGAAAGTAAAAGTATAAGTATAGCAGAAGAAATGGGGAAAGAGATAAAGGATATAAAACAGGTAGAGGCAGAGGAACGGATGGCAATAATGGTAGCTTGGGAAGATTTTCAATACGTAAGAAGTGTGATGTTATTAACCCAATCTTTTATTAGAAAATACATTACATTACCTTCATTCATAATAGCTAAAAATCTTTTCCGTATTTTCTTATTCCAATGGCCCGAGTGGTACGAAGATTTTAAACAATGGGAGAGAGAAGTACATGTTCCATGCGGCTGCACTGGTGTTCCATTATCAGAAAAAGAATTTCCCGATGATTGGTTAATAGACGGTATTCAGATAAAGATTATAAATCCCTTCCCTATAAGACCTTGGCAAAAATCTAGGGTACGATCTCATCATAGAGATCCAATGGAAAAAAAATATAAAAAAGAAAAAAGAAAAAATTATAGTTTTTTAACAATCTGGGGAGAGGAAACGGAATTTCCCTTTGGTCATCCCCGAAGACAACCTTCTTTTTTTAAACCTATTTATAAAGAACTCATCAAAAGATATAGAAAGGGTCAAAACTATTTTGTAAAAGTTCTCAACTTTTTAAAGGAAAAATCCTTTATATTTCTAAAAGTTATAAAAGAAGTTATAAAAGAAACAATCAAAAGGGTCAGAGTTCGAGTTATCAAACCAATAAAGGAAAAACTGGAAAAATTAACTCGAATTGTATTATGGAAACTGATGAAACAAAAAATACATGAACCAAACGAAAACGAAAAATATTTCCAAAATGAGATTATTCGCGAATCGTCCGTTCTAATGGACGATGATTCACTAATGGAAAGAAGATATTCACTAACGGAACTAATGGAAAAAAAATATTCACTAATGGAAAGAAGAACAAAAGATCTTTCGGATAAGACAATCCAAATCAGGAATCAAATAGAACGAAACAGAAAAGACAAGAAAAAAAAAGAAAGAGTTCTAGATAATAAAAAATATAAATCACAGAAACATCTTTGGAAAATATTCCAAAGGAAAAATATCCGATTCATGCGTAAATCACACTACTTTTTCAAATCATTAATTGAAAAAATATACATAGATATCTTGCTATGTACCATTTCTAAGATCAATGCAAATGCACAACTTTTCTTTGAATCAAAAAATAAGATCTTTCATAAATACATTTACAACAATGAACGAAATCAAGAAGAAGTAATTGATGAAAGAAATCCAAAGACAATGAATTTGATTTTGACTATCAAAAACAAAAATGGGTTTTCCAATACTGATTGGACCTTATCTTCCTTGTCGCAAGCATACGTATTTTATAAATTATCACAAACCCAATTACTTAACCAATTACCTAATAAGTATCACTTTAGACTTGTACTTCAATATAAAGGGAGATATCCTTTTTTTAAAGATAAATTAAAAGACTCTTTGATGATACACGGAATATTTGATTTCAAAGCAAGACATAAGAAATATGTAATCAACGAATGGAAAAACTGGTTAAAAGGTCATTATCAATACGATTTATCTAAAAAAAACTGGTCTCGATTAATACCTCAAAAATGGCGAAATAGAATCCATCAACGTCGTATGATTCAAAACAAGGAATCAATCCAAGCGGATTTAGATAAATATACAAAAGACCAATTCATTCATGAAATGAATGACTATGCAGCGAATTCATTTATGAGTCAAAAAGACAAATGGAAAAAGCATTACAGATACGATCGTTTATCATATGGGTACATAAGCTCCCCTAATTCATATATTTCTGAATCAACATTAGTAAGAAATGGGGGTCAACAAATTCCATGTCATTTCAATACATCGAAACTTGAGTCATTTGATGTATTGGTAAATATATCTAATCTAGAAAAAGGATATCGTATTGACAGGAATACCAATTTGGATCAAAAATATTTTGATTATCGAATTCTTCATTTTGCTTTCACAAATCGTATTGATATTGAGATCTGGTTCAATACACATATTGGCGTGAATCAAACTACTAATCAGAAAATGAAGAATTTTCCAAAAATAGAAATGGAAGACAAATCTACTACGATTTATCAAGAAAGTCTCTATGATATCTATGATACTGCATCAAATCATGACACTATATCCAATCTAGAGTCGTGGTTCTTCCCAGAATTGGTGATACTTTTTAATGTATATAGGATTCAACCTTGGGTCATTCCAATCCAATCACTCTTTTTTAATTTTCATATAAAGCAAGAAAGTCAAAATGGAAATGTAAATCCAAATAAAAAGATTCTTATATCATATGATAAATCTAATAAAGAAAAAGATCTTGAATTAGGAAATTCTAAGCATGAAAAACACAAAAAAAAGGGCCAAGAAAATCTTGATTTGAATGTATCGAAGAAAAAGAAATCGCAAGAAAATCTTGATTTGAATGTATCGAAGAAAAAGAAATCGCAAGAAAATCTTGAAGAAAATCTTGAAGAAAATCTTGAAGAAAATCTTGAAGAAAATCTTGATTCGAATGTATCGAGGAAACAGAAGAAATATAATGGAAGGAGGGTATTGGAACTATATGACTTTTTGAAACAATATTTACTTTTGGAATTCGTAGGGTCTGAATCCTTGGATCAAGACTTGATGAGTAATGTCGACTCATATTGCCTACTACTTGGAATGAAGAATCAAAAAGGGGTTACTATAGAGGGGATTACTATATCCTCGATTCGAAAAGGTCAACTAAATCTAGACGAAATGCTGATTCAAAACAACCTATTTATTCAAGAATTGATAGGAAAGGGAATATGGGTTTTTGAACCAATGAGTCTATCTATAAGAAGAGACGGAAAATCGATTCTATATCAAACTATGCATATTTCGTTGGTTGATAAGATGAAGCAACAAACGAATAGAAAATACACAAAAAAAAGATATTATGATTATGATTTCCTTATTCCCGAAAATATTCTATCTCCTAGACGTCGGAGAGAATTTCGAATTCGAACTTGTTTAAATTCCCGGAATTCTAATGTTTTGGATAGAAATACAAGATTTTGCAATGAAAACAAAATAAGAAACTGTGGACAATTTTGGAATGGGGACAAGCATATTAATACAGATACAAAAAATTTAAGGAAATTCAAATTGTTTCTTTGGCCACATTATCGATTAGAAGATTTAGCTTGTATGAATCGATATTGGTTTGATACCAATAACAGCAGTCGTTTCAGTATGTTAAGAATACATATGTATTCACAATTCAGAGAGAATTCAATTCCATTCCAATGAAAAATGAAAAAATTTAGAGTAGATTTCCTATATATCGTGTGACGTATTCGGTAGATGAAAGCCGAAATATATACACTGTGTAACATTATAAAAGTAAGTAAAAGTAAAAGTAAAAAAAAAAATAAAAATAAAAGTCAAATAAAAAAAGATAAAATCAAAGAAGTCAAAATAAATCGTTCTCGTTCGTGAATGCATATATGCCTTTTTTATCCAAATCCAATTGAAAATGAAAATTGGATTTGGATAAATTGGATAAAATATACAAAACAAATAAACACATCAACCACATCAAAAAAGTAGTATATGAATAAATGAAATCCAATTTTGATGTGTACTAGATGAAAATCACTGGCATAAGAAATCTTATTCTTTTTCCTGATCAGTAAAATTCACAGAAAATAAAGATCGAATTTTTTTTTTAATTTAATTTATTTTATGGTCAAAAATTCATTCATCTCGATTATTTCCCAAGAAGAAAAAGAAGAAAATAGCGGGTCTGTTGAATTTCAACTATTCCATTTCACCAGTAAGATACGTAGACTTACTTCCCATTTGGAATTGCACAAAAGAGATTTTTTATCGCAAAGAAGTCTACGAAGAATTCTGGGAAAACGTCAACGATTATTGACTTATTTGTCAAAGACAAATAAGGTGCGTTATAAGAAATTAATGGATCAGTTAGATATTCGGAAAAAAAAAACTCGTTAATTGAATTTGAATTGCTTATTTTAGTTTCTTATGATTTTATTCTTAATTAGCCCTTTTTTTTCATTATGAATTGTATATGTATTATATATGTATTCTAATATTATATGTAATATGTATTCTAATATGATTCCTATGAAAATGAAAGATATGGAAATTGCATCTTTCTTCATTTTTTGAAGAAAGATGCAAGAATCCTAAACTCTATTGAGTCTCGACAATTCAACAGGAATTTATTATTATTATTTCATATAATATACATATAAGAAAATATAAGCAAAGCCGCCATGGTGAAATTGGTAGACACGCTGCTCTTAGGAAGCAGTGCGAGAGCATCTCGGTTCAAGTCCGAGTGGCGGCATAAAAATCAAATAAATCCAATAAAAATAGATAAAAAAAAATAGAATAAAATCGAAATATAAAGATTCAATATAACTAAATCTAACTAAATATAGATTCTATTAATCTATATATAAAATCGAAAATCTATACCTAGATTAATAGAATTCTATATTCTATTTAATCCCCAATATCCTTTATTTCTATTTCATATAGATTTTTATTTTTATGTTTATAATATTTGCGATCTTAGAACAGATATTAACTCATATTTCCTTTTCGATCATTTCAATTGTGATTATGATTCATTTGATAAACTTTTCAGTGTACGAAAACCAAAGAATACATAATTTATCAGTAAAAGGAATGATAGCTACTTTTTTCTCTATAACAGGGTTTTTAATTATTCGGTGGATTTCTTCGGGACATTTTCCGTTAAGTAATTTATACGAATCATTAATCTTCCTTTCATGGAGTTTATCCATTATTCATATGATTCCGTATTTTTTGAATCAAAAAAATGATTTCAGTACAATAACTACACCAAGTGTCATTTTAACCCAAGGTTTCTCCACGTCAGTTCTTTCAAATGAAATGCATCAATCCGCAATATTAGTACCTGCTCTGCAATCACAATGGTTAATGATGCATGTCAGTATGATGTTATTGAGCTATACAGCTCTCTTATGCGGGTCTTTATTATCAATTGCACTCCTAGTGATTACATTTCGAAAAAACATCGATTTTTTTTTATTAAAAAAAAAAATCATTTTCGAAATTTAAGGTTAAGGAAGTCTTTTTTATTTAAAGAAATTAAATCTTTTTACGAAAAAGAAGGTTTATTTCGAAATTTCTACAAATATCAATTAATTCAGCGTTTGGATTATTGGAGTTATCGTGTCATTAGTTTAGGATTTACTTGTCTAACCATAGGCATTCTTTCTGGAGCAGTATGGGCTAATGAAACGTGGGGTTCTTACTGGAATTGGGACCCTAAGGAAACTTGGGCATTTATTACTTGGGCTATATTCGCAATTTATTTACATATTCGAAAAAATTCAAAATGTCAAGGACAAAGCGCGAATCCAGCATTTGTGGCTTCTATAGGATTTATACTAATTTGGATATGCTACTTTGGAATAAATCTATTAGGAATCGGATTCCATAGTTATGGTTCATTTCTATAATCAAAATCAAAGTCTCTTCTCAATATCAATATTAAATATATAAATATAGTGTATAATATATAATTGTATAATATATAATTGTATAATATTAATATATAATGTATAATATATAACATAAATATGTAATAATAATAAATAAGAAAAGTAAATAGAATAGATTAGGTTCTTCTTTATTTTTATTATTTTTTTATTTAAATTTTTATTTAAATTTAAAACATAGATATTAACTATATATAATGTAATTTAAAAACTAATTATGAAAATCTTTGCTTTTTGCATAAAAATAAAAATACAAAAGGAGGTCGCATAGTCTTGAATGGCAGTTCCTAAAAAACGTACTTCTACATCAAAGAGACGTATTCGTATAAATATTTGGAAAAAAAAAGGTTCCTTAGCGGCATTAAAAGCCTTTTCTTTAGCTAAATCTGTTTATGTTGGACGGTCAAAAAGTTTTTTGTATTACAAAAAAGTATTAAATATAAAAGTATTATAAAAACAATTTGTTATAAAGTTAAATTTTAAATATAAAAGCCCGTGCTCAGAATAAGAGTAATATATTTTCTTTTCTTAAGCACGGACTTTTTTGCATGTAGGGTAAAAAGTAATCAAACGATTCAAGTTAAATTTAAATACAAGTTAAATTTAAATATTTAAATATATAACAATTATTTAATTTTTGTTTATAATTTAAGTATTAAGTAAATAAAAAATATTTTATAAGTAACATTATAATGAATATTATTATAATTAATATAATAAATTATATTAAATAACAAGATCAAAATAATAAATCAAATAAAATCAATAAGAATAAAGAATATTTTAATAAGAAAGACCCATGCTACGAGTTGTTTCGTGCCATAAATAAACACGGACACTTAAAAAATCCGTTGGACAAGCAGATTCGCATCTCTTACAACCTACACAATCCTCGGTTCTTGGTGCAGAGGCAATTTGCTTAGCTTTACATCCGTCCCAAGGTATCATTTCCAATACATCTGTGGGGCAGGCTCGCACGCATTGAGTACATCCTATGCATGTATCATAAATTTTTACTGAATGTGACATTGATTCTATAAATTTCGGTTTTGAGTGGAAAAAAAAAATGTTTTCTATCTGATAAAATATAATTTGAAAATAAAAATAAACGAAATTATATCTTTTATATTCTAGGTATCAGACGAATCAATGGTCTATCGAAATTTTAAGTCATTAATGTGTAAATTTTCAAATCTGTTTATTTTATCAGACAGAATTTATCAGAAAAGGGCCAAGAGACTTTGATTTTGATTATAGAAATGAACCATAACTATGGAATCCGATTCCTAATAGATTTATTCCAAAGTAGCATATCCAAATTAGTATAAATCCTATAGAAGCCACAAATGCTGGATTCGCGCTTTGTCCTTGACATTTTGAATTTTTTCGAATATGTAAATAAATTGCGAATATAGCCCAAGTAATAAATGCCCAAGTTTCCTTAGGGTCCCAATTCCAGTAAGAACCCCACGTTTCATTAGCCCATACTGCTCCAGAAAGAATGCCTATGGTTAGACAAGTAAATCCTAAACTAATGACACGATAACTCCAATAATCCAAACGCTGAATTAATTGATATTTGTAGAAATTTCGAAATAAACCTTCTTTTTCGTAAAAAGATTTAATTTCTTTAAATAAAAAAGACTTCCTTAACCTTAAATTTCGAAAATGATTTTTTTTTTTAATAAAAAAAAATCGATGTTTTTTCGAAATGTAATCACTAGGAGTGCAATTGATAATAAAGACCCGCATAAGAGAGCTGTATAGCTCAATAACATCATACTGACATGCATCATTAACCATTGTGATTGCAGAGCAGGTACTAATATTGCGGATTGATGCATTTCATTTGAAAGAACTGACGTGGAGAAACCTTGGGTTAAAATGACACTTGGTGTAGTTATTGTACTGAAATCATTTTTTTGATTCAAAAAATACGGAATCATATGAATAATGGATAAACTCCATGAAAGGAAGATTAATGATTCGTATAAATTACTTAACGGAAAATGTCCCGAAGAAATCCACCGAATAATTAAAAACCCTGTTATAGAGAAAAAAGTAGCTATCATTCCTTTTACTGATAAATTATGTATTCTTTGGTTTTCGTACACTGAAAAGTTTATCAAATGAATCATAATCACAATTGAAATGATCGAAAAGGAAATATGAGTTAATATCTGTTCTAAGATCGCAAATATTATAAACATAAAAATAAAAATCTATATGAAATAGAAATAAAGGATATTGGGGATTAAATAGAATATAGAATTCTATTAATCTAGGTATAGATTTTCGATTTTATATATAGATTAATAGAATCTATATTTAGTTAGATTTAGTTATATTGAATCTTTATATTTCGATTTTATTCTATTTTTTTTTATCTATTTTTATTGGATTTATTTGATTTTTATGCCGCCACTCGGACTTGAACCGAGATGCTCTCGCACTGCTTCCTAAGAGCAGCGTGTCTACCAATTTCACCATGGCGGCTTTGCTTATATTTTCTTATATGTATATTATATGAAATAATAATAATAAATTCCTGTTGAATTGTCGAGACTCAATAGAGTTTAGGATTCTTGCATCTTTCTTCAAAAAATGAAGAAAGATGCAATTTCCATATCTTTCATTTTCATAGGAATCATATTAGAATACATATTACATATAATATTAGAATACATATATAATACATATACAATTCATAATGAAAAAAAAGGGCTAATTAAGAATAAAATCATAAGAAACTAAAATAAGCAATTCAAATTCAATTAACGAGTTTTTTTTTTCCGAATATCTAACTGATCCATTAATTTCTTATAACGCACCTTATTTGTCTTTGACAAATAAGTCAATAATCGTTGACGTTTTCCCAGAATTCTTCGTAGACTTCTTTGCGATAAAAAATCTCTTTTGTGCAATTCCAAATGGGAAGTAAGTCTACGTATCTTACTGGTGAAATGGAATAGTTGAAATTCAACAGACCCGCTATTTTCTTCTTTTTCTTCTTGGGAAATAATCGAGATGAATGAATTTTTGACCATAAAATAAATTAAATTAAAAAAAAAATTCGATCTTTATTTTCTGTGAATTTTACTGATCAGGAAAAAGAATAAGATTTCTTATGCCAGTGATTTTCATCTAGTACACATCAAAATTGGATTTCATTTATTCATATACTACTTTTTTGATGTGGTTGATGTGTTTATTTGTTTTGTATATTTTATCCAATTTATCCAAATCCAATTTTCATTTTCAATTGGATTTGGATAAAAAAGGCATATATGCATTCACGAACGAGAACGATTTATTTTGACTTCTTTGATTTTATCTTTTTTTATTTGACTTTTATTTTTATTTTTTTTTTTACTTTTACTTTTACTTACTTTTATAATGTTACACAGTGTATATATTTCGGCTTTCATCTACCGAATACGTCACACGATATATAGGAAATCTACTCTAAATTTTTTCATTTTTCATTGGAATGGAATTGAATTCTCTCTGAATTGTGAATACATATGTATTCTTAACATACTGAAACGACTGCTGTTATTGGTATCAAACCAATATCGATTCATACAAGCTAAATCTTCTAATCGATAATGTGGCCAAAGAAACAATTTGAATTTCCTTAAATTTTTTGTATCTGTATTAATATGCTTGTCCCCATTCCAAAATTGTCCACAGTTTCTTATTTTGTTTTCATTGCAAAATCTTGTATTTCTATCCAAAACATTAGAATTCCGGGAATTTAAACAAGTTCGAATTCGAAATTCTCTCCGACGTCTAGGAGATAGAATATTTTCGGGAATAAGGAAATCATAATCATAATATCTTTTTTTTGTGTATTTTCTATTCGTTTGTTGCTTCATCTTATCAACCAACGAAATATGCATAGTTTGATATAGAATCGATTTTCCGTCTCTTCTTATAGATAGACTCATTGGTTCAAAAACCCATATTCCCTTTCCTATCAATTCTTGAATAAATAGGTTGTTTTGAATCAGCATTTCGTCTAGATTTAGTTGACCTTTTCGAATCGAGGATATAGTAATCCCCTCTATAGTAACCCCTTTTTGATTCTTCATTCCAAGTAGTAGGCAATATGAGTCGACATTACTCATCAAGTCTTGATCCAAGGATTCAGACCCTACGAATTCCAAAAGTAAATATTGTTTCAAAAAGTCATATAGTTCCAATACCCTCCTTCCATTATATTTCTTCTGTTTCCTCGATACATTCGAATCAAGATTTTCTTCAAGATTTTCTTCAAGATTTTCTTCAAGATTTTCTTCAAGATTTTCTTGCGATTTCTTTTTCTTCGATACATTCAAATCAAGATTTTCTTGCGATTTCTTTTTCTTCGATACATTCAAATCAAGATTTTCTTGGCCCTTTTTTTTGTGTTTTTCATGCTTAGAATTTCCTAATTCAAGATCTTTTTCTTTATTAGATTTATCATATGATATAAGAATCTTTTTATTTGGATTTACATTTCCATTTTGACTTTCTTGCTTTATATGAAAATTAAAAAAGAGTGATTGGATTGGAATGACCCAAGGTTGAATCCTATATACATTAAAAAGTATCACCAATTCTGGGAAGAACCACGACTCTAGATTGGATATAGTGTCATGATTTGATGCAGTATCATAGATATCATAGAGACTTTCTTGATAAATCGTAGTAGATTTGTCTTCCATTTCTATTTTTGGAAAATTCTTCATTTTCTGATTAGTAGTTTGATTCACGCCAATATGTGTATTGAACCAGATCTCAATATCAATACGATTTGTGAAAGCAAAATGAAGAATTCGATAATCAAAATATTTTTGATCCAAATTGGTATTCCTGTCAATACGATATCCTTTTTCTAGATTAGATATATTTACCAATACATCAAATGACTCAAGTTTCGATGTATTGAAATGACATGGAATTTGTTGACCCCCATTTCTTACTAATGTTGATTCAGAAATATATGAATTAGGGGAGCTTATGTACCCATATGATAAACGATCGTATCTGTAATGCTTTTTCCATTTGTCTTTTTGACTCATAAATGAATTCGCTGCATAGTCATTCATTTCATGAATGAATTGGTCTTTTGTATATTTATCTAAATCCGCTTGGATTGATTCCTTGTTTTGAATCATACGACGTTGATGGATTCTATTTCGCCATTTTTGAGGTATTAATCGAGACCAGTTTTTTTTAGATAAATCGTATTGATAATGACCTTTTAACCAGTTTTTCCATTCGTTGATTACATATTTCTTATGTCTTGCTTTGAAATCAAATATTCCGTGTATCATCAAAGAGTCTTTTAATTTATCTTTAAAAAAAGGATATCTCCCTTTATATTGAAGTACAAGTCTAAAGTGATACTTATTAGGTAATTGGTTAAGTAATTGGGTTTGTGATAATTTATAAAATACGTATGCTTGCGACAAGGAAGATAAGGTCCAATCAGTATTGGAAAACCCATTTTTGTTTTTGATAGTCAAAATCAAATTCATTGTCTTTGGATTTCTTTCATCAATTACTTCTTCTTGATTTCGTTCATTGTTGTAAATGTATTTATGAAAGATCTTATTTTTTGATTCAAAGAAAAGTTGTGCATTTGCATTGATCTTAGAAATGGTACATAGCAAGATATCTATGTATATTTTTTCAATTAATGATTTGAAAAAGTAGTGTGATTTACGCATGAATCGGATATTTTTCCTTTGGAATATTTTCCAAAGATGTTTCTGTGATTTATATTTTTTATTATCTAGAACTCTTTCTTTTTTTTTCTTGTCTTTTCTGTTTCGTTCTATTTGATTCCTGATTTGGATTGTCTTATCCGAAAGATCTTTTGTTCTTCTTTCCATTAGTGAATATTTTTTTTCCATTAGTTCCGTTAGTGAATATCTTCTTTCCATTAGTGAATCATCGTCCATTAGAACGGACGATTCGCGAATAATCTCATTTTGGAAATATTTTTCGTTTTCGTTTGGTTCATGTATTTTTTGTTTCATCAGTTTCCATAATACAATTCGAGTTAATTTTTCCAGTTTTTCCTTTATTGGTTTGATAACTCGAACTCTGACCCTTTTGATTGTTTCTTTTATAACTTCTTTTATAACTTTTAGAAATATAAAGGATTTTTCCTTTAAAAAGTTGAGAACTTTTACAAAATAGTTTTGACCCTTTCTATATCTTTTGATGAGTTCTTTATAAATAGGTTTAAAAAAAGAAGGTTGTCTTCGGGGATGACCAAAGGGAAATTCCGTTTCCTCTCCCCAGATTGTTAAAAAACTATAATTTTTTCTTTTTTCTTTTTTATATTTTTTTTCCATTGGATCTCTATGATGAGATCGTACCCTAGATTTTTGCCAAGGTCTTATAGGGAAGGGATTTATAATCTTTATCTGAATACCGTCTATTAACCAATCATCGGGAAATTCTTTTTCTGATAATGGAACACCAGTGCAGCCGCATGGAACATGTACTTCTCTCTCCCATTGTTTAAAATCTTCGTACCACTCGGGCCATTGGAATAAGAAAATACGGAAAAGATTTTTAGCTATTATGAATGAAGGTAATGTAATGTATTTTCTAATAAAAGATTGGGTTAATAACATCACACTTCTTACGTATTGAAAATCTTCCCAAGCTACCATTATTGCCATCCGTTCCTCTGCCTCTACCTGTTTTATATCCTTTATCTCTTTCCCCATTTCTTCTGCTATACTTATACTTTTACTTTCAAAATCGGAAATTTTCCATTCTGATTCTCGTTTTCTCCCCATCCAATTCCCAAAAATAATCTTACAATTCCTAAAAAGACGATTCTTGATTCCATTGATGACATCAAGAAAAGACAAATAGTCTGTCCGATCTAAAAAAAACATGGAATGTACATTGACTTGAAAGAGGTCCCCAATAATTGTTTTACGTCTTTGAGCACGTATGGTTCCTTTGATTAGATTGCGGCGAAAATCTGGTTGTTCGAAGTAATTTATCAATTCCACCTCTTCCATTTTCACCGGCAACTCCACCTCTTCCTCTTCCTCTTCCTCTTCCTCTTCCTCTTCCTCTTCCATTTTCACCGGCAACTCCACCTCTTCCTCTTCCTCTTCCTCTTCCTCTTCCTCTTTCATTTGCGCCGGATTATCATTTTTACTAGTATCCTTTATATTTGAAACCGGATCTTGATTTTTATTTTTCTTCTTCTCAGTATCTTTATAAATTATCACCTGGATGGATCTTCTTGGATAAATATCAGCATCTTCTCTCTTCACTTTTCTTTCATCTGCATCTTTAACGTCATCGTCATCTTCATCTTCATCTTCATCTTCATCTTCATCTTCATTTTCATCTTTATCCTCTTCTTCATCCTCTTTTTCCGCCAAATCATCACTTAATCTGTGTGGCCACCGAGGAACCTTTTTATTGACTTTTTCTTCATTTATTTCTTGTATTTCTTGTATTTCTTCTTGTATTTCTTGTATGTCAATTTCATTTATTTCTTGTATTTCTTGTATGTCAATTTCATTTATTTCTTGTATTTCTTGTATGTTAATTTGACGTAAATCTTCTATTGAATTCGGAAATAATTGACGGTGGATTTCTAAAGCGGCATTAAAGTAATCTTTAAAAAATCGATCATGAATCTTATTTACCCGAAAAGTTTCTGCTAAAGATTCTGTATCTTCTGTATCTGTATCTTTTCTATCTGTATAAGTATAAGTGATTAAATTATTCATGATTTCCCGTGAATCGAATTTTTTTATCGTTCCTCGATATATTCCGTCACAAAAAGGATCATATGCTTTTGGCAAGCATTTTATTTCACTAATATCATCGGATAATATGGCTCTTTTTTCAAGTATATCTAGATTAGGAGATCCCTCGTTTTTTTCTAAAATTTGGATTCGACTTCTCAATTCATTGTTCAAATTGCACTTTTTTCTTTCATTGGTATAAATCCAAGAATTATAAAGATCTTCTTCATCTAGTTTCTCTCTGATGTCCAAACTTCTTTGTTCTAGAATTTCTGAAAAAGTCGATAAACTGGGCGGATATGTAAAGGATATTCTTTGTTTCCCATCACTTGGACATGTAGAAAAGAAAAATTGTGACATTTCATTGCGTAAAGCATTTTCCAAGTGAAAATTGTTTATATATCGTAATGGATGATACCATTTTTGATAATCGAACAAAAAAGTGATCAAAGTATTTTCAAACCACAAAGACGAATAACTGTTCTCTTCCTCTTCTTTCAGTCTTTCCCATTCCGGATTCGAATATTTATAGGGATCGATATTGTAAACTGGGCTATCTTTATAGTGTGCCCTTTGAAAGTGAAATTCATCCTCTCCCCCTTCTTCCGTTTCTTCCGTTTTTGATTTTGGGATTGTTTTATCGTTCAGTTCCCTAGTGAAAATGGGGTACGGCGCTCTGCCTAAATAGTATACACAGGTGATAAATAAGAGAATACTAAAGAATCCATCCATAGACTCTCTCAATTCTAACAGACGATACCTATTCCCCTTATATCGAAAATAATGATATTGCCGTATCCAGAATAA